AATTCCGTTCATTTGAAAACTTCCATAACCCCTTCCCAAACCAAACATGAATCTTTCGATTCATTTGGCTCTCACGCTCAATTACTTGGTAAATTCTCATAGCTTATTTTATGAATGTAATGAGCCTATCCTCTCTTCTTTATTCATAGTCCAAAAAAATACGAATCTAATGCAAAACTAAAATAGTTGGAGGACTCTTCTGACAAAATAAAAAAATATGTAATTGTCAGCAAAGTTGTTTCTTTTTTTTTCTTCAGTTCAAATCCAAAAGATTTTTCTTACTTATACATTAAGGCATAGGTCGTCGATTCAGCATTAGATAAAAGGGGGAAAATGTCTATTTTTAGAACAAGCGGTTCAAATTATTTTATCAAGATGAGGGTCCTATATCGATAAAATATTCATTTGAAAACGATCTCTATATTAACATAGTGGTCGAAAGAGTACCATGCTGTGTCTAGACTTCAAACGATTTGCTTTAACCATCTTACCAATCTCACATTATTGGTTGTTAGAGAATCAAAGTGGATTTGCCAATTAATCACGAAATGTGATGGTTCTTACATATCATTTCTTAATTTCTTCAGAAGTAATTCGAAAGATCATGCACCTTTCTTTCCTAGTTATAACGGAAAAGGGTACAGCTGGTTGGATCCAGCCTATTCTTGAAATAAACAACTCACACACACTCCCTTTCCAAAAAAGATCAATACACCAATCACTACACTTAGATTTATTAGATTTGTTGCTAAAATATCGGTATTAAATCCGAAACTCCCGGCAGATGGCCAGTGGCCTAAAGAAACGAAAGAATCGGTTACATTTTTCATATAATCTCCTCTTATAGATAGACTAAAAAATCGACCAAAGTTCTCACTTTGCCCCTCTTTTTTTTTGAAATCGAGTCAAAAAATATTCGAGTTATAATTTATTTTATTTATAGGTATAAAGTATGAACTACCCCTTGATTGTTTGAACACCATCAGAAAAAACTTTCCCCTGTACTACGAACGGGAAGGATGAAAGCGAATAGGTATACTAATTCCTCATCTGCAAATCAGCCCTTCCCTAACGTAGGTTATTTTCTCAACGAAGAAGAACGAATAAGTAATAGTAGGAGTGAAATCTTGTTTGAAAAAGCAAACGACAAGTCCACGGAAATAAAATAGGAAAAATACATATTTTTCCTATTTCTAAGATTAAACAAAAGGATTCGCAAATAAAAGTGCTAATGCTACAACCAATCCATAAATTGTTAACGCTTCCATAAAAGCTAGACTAAGCAATAGAGTACCTCGTATCTTTCCCTCTGCCTCGGGCTGTCTTGCGATACCCTCTAGGGCTTGACCCGCAGCAGTCCCTTGACCAACTCCAGGTCCGATAGAAGCAAGCCCTACGGCTAATCCAGCAGCAATAACGGAAGCAGCAGAAATCAGTGGATTCATGATAAGTTCCTCGTACCAACAAAAAGAAATGGTTAATGATACAATCAACCAATGAATTATGACTTAATTATTCGATCGATAGGATTAATCTAGTCGAAGTAATTAAGAACTTCGAATTTCAGTAATAATATTATTGAATTATCAGAACTACTTCGATATATCCTTTTTCGTTTATATCCACAGAGTCTTCGCGAATCCATAGAATTCTCGTTTTTACATTTCTTGGTTCCAAACTGTTATTTCACAATTCTTTCAGCTTTTCTTGATTTCATCTGTTTATTCAGGCAAGTCACAGTCGAAACGAGACGAAAGGACTTCTGTTAGAACCCCCTTACAGTACAGTAGTAGGGGAAATGAAATATATCTTTAGTTCATATATAACTAGTCAATATCTAATATCACATATACACGTCTTTCTTCCATAACGTAAACCATTAAATTCAATCAGATTCGAGAATCTATCTATTTTTTTAGGAATCCCATTTTTGTTTTGTAAATTTTTTTTCTTCCTTCCGTTTTCGTTATCACCATTCCAACCGAATACAATCTAATCTAAATGGGCAAATTAAATTGAAATTGATTAAGGCCAATTATTGGATAGAAATATCATTATTTGATTGATCTAAGTTCATGCAATTTATTATTTTATTTATTAATATAATATTTTCTTTTGGTCAATTGTTGAATAAAATGAACTGTAATGAACTGTAAAGTAGAATAGGTTCTCCGGTTTTTTATTTACTCACACGCCATAAACATATATCTTATTGAAATTATGATTTGATGACTTAAGAAGATTGGCGGACCAATATAATATATAGTAAATATTCCTTGAATAAAAATACGATATGATATTAAGTGGACGAAAAGGGGAATCTTAGAAAAAAAAAGATTTTTTTTCTTTTAGATCTCTTTCCTTTTGTTTACAACTCTATAAATATGGAAATGTTTGATTTTTTTTCCTATTGCTTTCTCTCGTATATGGAGTCCTGTATATTTCTATTCCTTAAATAAATTATCTTAAGCCACACATACATTTCTTTGTGCTAAGCTAA